ATGCGATAAAAAAAAAGAATAAGATTCTATCTGTTCTATTTGAGAAAAGTGAAAGGTGCGTATTTTCTTCCCTTTTATGATACACGCATCCTTCTCATAATGAATAGAGAGCGGGTAGCGGGAATCGAACCCGCATCGTTAGCTTGGAAGGCTATGGGTTATAGTCGACGTCAATTCATTATTTTTAACGTCTCTAATTCAAAACCGAACATGAAACTTTTATTTCATTCGGCTCCTTTATGGAAGATGGCTGGATTCCATAATCTAAGCCATAAACGAACTAAAAGAAGTTGCTTCATAAGATCTATGTCCGCTTTTCTGTCTGAATGTATACCAAACAAATTGCTTTCTAGATGATCCCTCTAGAAGACGAGGGGTATTTTGAAAAGTCCTTCTAGTTACTTCGTTCTCTATTTCTCCTTGCGTGAATCTTGAGGAAAGAAATTTTTGTTTCCACCCGAGCTGAAATAAAATGTCGATAACTTTAGTAAACCAAAGTCGTCCTTTATTAGCTATTGTGCTTCAACCTCTTCAAATGAAAAAATTGAAGATCTAGTTACGATTAGAAGTACACTTTTGTATCTTCCTCCATGGATTCTTTACTTAATACTCATTCAATTGTTAAGTCTTGATACAGCGCAAAAAAATTATGCTTCGCGATTCCCTACTCCAATGTGAAAATTGATAATGGACTTTTGGGTACAAATCACGAAAATGTATATGATTCCTCAAATCGCTTATTGAGAGGTAAAGGATTCAATCCTTTCTAAGAAATAAAGTTTTTAATCGGAACGGAATATGAATAAAACCTAAAGACCCCTTAACTATTTCAGTTGTTATATAGAACGAATCACACTTTTACCACTAAACTATACCCGCTACATTGTGATTATTGTATATGAATGGACCATTTGTCGAACAAGAACATTACTCTATGTAATAATGTAATATAATAAATAAAGATAGGATTAAGGACAAAATCCTAAATTAAATTGGAAATGAGAGTGCTCGGGTCTTTTCCTGGAGAAACTTAATGAGATAAGAAAAGGAGGGCCTTTTGACCTTGAAAAAATGTGTGTTCTTGAGGGGTTATTTAGTAGAAGACCTGCCCCAAAAGAACTATATAGCATAACAAGAAATGGCCTGGCTAGGTACCGACCCGGCCAGGTGGGGGAATCAAATAAAGGACGGACCCTTCGGATCGGATGAAATAAAATTCAAAGGGTACTCTTTAACGTACCAACTTCACTCTTTTTTTTTTTTCTATTTTTGAAATACTTTTTCTTTACTTCAGGGGTAACATAGTCATTATCCTTTGTTAATTGGGAGAGATGGCTGAGTGGACTAAAGCGGCTGATTGCTAATCCGTTGTACGACTTCTTCGTACCGAGGGTTCGAATCCCTCTCTTTCCGTTTCTTCCGACGGCTTAATATTTTCTTTCGACTTCAAATTCAAAAAAAAAAATCTTGAGACCCCCTTTTTTTTTTTTTATTTTCTCTTTTATCATAGTTCACTATCTGTAATAGAGAAACTCATAAGAAAATGAATAAATCAAACAACAAGAAATCCTTTTTTTTTTATTCCTCACGCCCTGGATTACGCCCTGGATCATTCGATAGGAATCCAAAGATAAAGAGAGAAACAAAAAATATCACTACTGTGTAAACGAAGAGTTTAAGAGTAAGCATTATACAATCTCCAGGATAAGATCCTATTTTTTGGAAAAGGAGAATAGATTATCTATTTTTATACCCCATATTCTAGGTTTGACACCAAACCAATAGATGAAGTGGTTTAGAGATAAATCAAAAAAGAAAAAACCTAATATCTTTTCGGTATCCAAATTCTCTGTCATATCTACAGTTACTGTGGGGGGATTTACTAGTTTCTTGTTCACTGGAAGGTGAAGAAGGGCAAAACGAGGAAATGAGATGATTCAGATTCATCGCGCCTATTCAAGAATTTCCATGTTTGAATCGAGGGTTCATATCATAATGTAAGAGATCCGATCTTTTTTCAATTGTTAGTTTTTTTTTTATTGATTAAATCATGAATCTTTGTAGGACAGTATTAAATAAAGATCTCATCGAAAACTTACAGCAGCTTGCCAAACAAAGGCTAAGAGAAAAAAGAGAACAGGGATGACTGGCATAAAATCTACGATTGGATTAAGAAAAGCGTAAGACTCGGGTAACTTAGCAAAGAAAAAACTACTCGAATGAAGGGCAGAATTAAGACAGCTACAGATAAAACTAAAGATATTAAGCATAACAAACATTTCATTCTTTCATTCTTGGAGATAATTGTATTTGATTGAGTTTTGAGTTATTGATTAAGGGATAAACGGGGAAAATGAACAAAAGAATCCTGCTTTTTTTACGTACTCAATCAAAAACCCCTCAATTCTCGCACGAAAATAGAAGGAAGCATACTTTCATACAATATCTTAATTGAATTCTATCTAATGATCAATAAATTCAGTGGAATTCTCTAACTAGT